ACTTATTAGGTTAGGTCTTAGGCCTCACACCAATTACAAAATATTTCGTTTGTTGAAACGTTTCTTAGTAAGGGGTTTCCCTTGTACTAAGGGTGGGAATGGGAAGGAAGAAAGCGATCGGATCCGTGAATTCCTCATCCTCAAATAAGCCCTTCCCGGGGTATTGTCTCATAAGTAATTGTTAGGATTAAAGTGTTGATATAATTAGAAGAAGCAAACGGCAAGTCCAAGTTAATAAAATAAACTAAGACTAAGAAAGAAGCGCATAACGTACGTTTTCACATTTCTAATTTTAGGATTAAATTAAACAAAAGGATTTGCAAATAAAAGTGCTAATGCCACGACCAGTCCGTAAATTGTTAAAGCTTCCATAAAAGCTAGACTAAGCAATAAAGTACCTCGTATTTTACCTTCCGCTTCTGGTTGTCTCGCAATACCTTCTACAGCTTGGCCCGCAGCAGTACCTTGGCCAACTCCAGGTCCAATGGAAGCAAGCCCTACGGCCAATCCAGCAGCAATAACGGAAGCGGCAGAAATCAGTGGATTCATAGTAAGTTCCTCGTACAAAAAAAATAAATGGTTAATGATACAATCAACCAATGGATTATTACTTATTTTATCACTACATTTTATCACTACGATCTATCGGGTCAAAGTAATTAAAAACTCTGAATTGAAATTATAATATTAGTGAATCGTCAGAATGACTTCGATATCTCTTTTTTTTTTTTTTAGTTTCTACCCATGATCAAATCTTTGTAAACTCATATGCATATAGTTCCACTTATTGCATTTCTTAGTTTCGAACCATTCTTTCATTCAATTCTTCGTTCTTTACTTACTTTCTATATCTGTACGTTCATCTGTTTTTTCATTCAATCTACAATTACAGACGAAAAAGTAAAGACTTATATTGTATTGTAATCCATCTAAACGAAATGCAGTGTGGTTAAAAAAAAAAAATAAAAGAATCAACATTCAATATAGTAATAATAAATAGTATTATAGTAATAATATAAATATATAAATAGATATTAATAATATACTGGGAAAGAAATTAGGAATAAATAAAATATAAAAATATATAATATATAGTCCATAGGGATAATCCCTATATAACTAGTAAATATCTAATATCACATATACATTTGTTTCTTCCATAATGTAAACCACCTGCATTTTATTTTTATATTGAATTGGATTTTAGAATCATTCTTCGAAACATATGTAAGGGTTAGACTTATAGACATTACATATGTCTAGTTTGACTTGACCCCCTAACCCATATTTTTCCAATTCCGTAATATCGTCTGTCTTCCCTCCTACGAGATTAGGTCATCCATACATAGATAGATACAAATATATATGTATTATGTTGCCCAACCAAGTGCGTATTTGGAATCATGCATGACTTCGGGTAAGTGAAAAAAGACTATTAAAAAAGCTAATCAATGATGACCCTCCATGGATTCACCTATATAAGCCGCGGCTAAAGTTGCAAAAATAAGAGCTTGAATACCGCTTGTAAATAATCCAAGAAACATAACGGGGATAGGAACTACTGAAGGTACTAAAGAAACAAGAACAACAACTACTAATTCATCAGCCAATATATTCCCAAAAAGTCGAAAACTAAGAGATAAAGGTTTTGTAAAATCTTCTAGGATGTTAATTGGTAAAAGTATTGGAGTTGGTTGGATGTATTTCCCAAAATATCCCAATCCTTTTTTGGTAAGACCCGCATAAAAATATGCCACTGACGTGAGTAAAGCTAAAGCAACAGTAGTATTTATATCATTCGTGGGCGCAGCTAACTCCCCATGAGGTAACTGTATAATTTTCCAAGGTAAAAGAGCACCTGACCAGTTAGAAACAAAAATAAATAGGAACATAGTTCCAATAAAGGGAACCCAAGGGCCATATTCTTCTCCAATCTGAGTTTTACTCAAGTCTCGAATAAATTCAAGGACATATTCGAAGAAATTCTGACCGTCGGTCGGAATTGTTTGTGGATTCCGAACTGCTATGATGACTGAACCTAATAAGATAGCAATTACGACCCAAGAAGTGATAAGTACTTGGGCATGGATTTGTAAACCTCCTATTTGCCAATATAAATGTTGGCCTACTTCTACACCCGATATATCGTATAACCCATTGAGTATTTTAATGGAACATGGTATAGCATTCATATTGTCCTCTGATATAAATCGAACTTAAAAAATTATTTTGATTCAACCATCTCTTTCTCAACTCACCAACATTAATCATCTTTATAATACAAATTGAATTTAGGATACCAATAAATTTAAATTTTAGGATACTAAAAAATCACATAACATAATATAAATATCCCCATTTTTATCTCTATCTCTTTTTAAAGTTCAAGAATAGTAACCGATCCAATAAATCGATCGAGTTCCCAAACAATTAATTAATTTTATTATTCTTAATCATAATCAACGATTTCTTATATAGCTATAACGACCCTCGCAAATTGCGAATACTAATTTGTTAAGAATGAATCGAATTGAAGCTATAGCATCATCGTTAGCTGGAATCGAAATATCTGCGAGATCCGGGTCACAATTTGTATCAATTAAACAAATAGTAGGAATCCCTAAAATGACACATTCTCGAAGAGCCGTATATTCTTCTTGCTGATCAACGATGATTACAATATCGGGTAACCCCGTCATATATTTGATCCCACCCAAATATGTTTGCAAGGTAGATAATTTTCTCTTCAACATTGCTGCATCTCTTTTGGAAAGATGGTTGAGTTTCCCCATCTTTTGTTCCGCTCTTAAGTCCCTGAACTTATTAAGTCTCGTTTCCGTAGTGGACCAGTTCGTTAACATACCACCGAGCCATTTTTTATTAACATAATGACACCGAGCCCCTATTGCAGCTGATGCTACTAAATCCGCTACTTTATTTTTGGTACCAACGATTAAAAAGGTTTTTCCACTACTTGCTGCATTAAAAACTAAATCACAGGCTTCTGATAAAAAACGAGCAGTTCTCGTAAGATTTATAATATGAATACCTTTACGCTTTGCAGAGATGTAAGGGGCCATTCTAGGATTCCATTTTCGAGTACCATGACCAAAGTGCACTCCCGCTTCCATCATTTCTCCTAAATTGATGTTCCAATATCTTTTTATCATTTTTCCCCACATTTCCCCACACTTCCTCTTTTTTTTTTTTTTTTTATTAATAAAAAAAAAAAAAAAGCGACAAGATACCCTGAAATAAATAATTKTTVCGACGGAACCTTMTACCGTGGATTGACCCTTGATATATAGTCCAAACCATTAATTTCTTTTAATTACTTATTTTTTTATTACTAAATTAATATAAATAATTGGACCAACCTAACCAAATAGTTAAAGTAAAAAGAATGAATCTCTTCTTAGGAAAATCGCGTAAATGGTTGTTGTGATGTCCCATGAAAATTGTTTGGAGCACATAATTCTCTATGGTATAACAAAATATCTCCCATTTCCAACTCGAATAAATTTTTCCTTTTGATTTCCAAATAAATATTTTTGTTTTCCCTTGAATGGTGTACTAATTTTTTGAATCCAGTACCAACAGGAATAAGCCCCCCCAGAACAACGTTCTCTTTCAGTCCTTTCAACCAATCAATACGACCTCGTAAAGCAGCTTTTGCTAAAACTCGAGCGGTTTCTTGAAAACTCGCTTCGGATATGAAACTTTGAGTATTCAGGGATGTCCTCGTTATTCCCAATAAGATTGCCCGATAATTGATCGCTTCGTCTAAAGCACGTCCTGCTCGTTCCGCTCGCAACAATCCGATTAATTCTCCGGGTGAAAAAACATTAGACATTCCATCTTCTGAAACCAACACTTTTGATGTTATTTGACGTACAATGATCTCTATATGTCTATTATGGATCTGTACTCCCTGAGATCGATAAACCTTTTGAATTTTATTAACCAAAGAGATACGACTCTGGGCTATGGTTAGCTCAGCTCCAATCAAGAATCCCCAGGGGATTCCAAGAATTCTTGGTATACGTTCGTTCCAACTTTCAACTCTCTTTTCGAGGTTCATCGATATTGAATCAATTGAACGCACTTCTAAGACCTGTTCCACTTTTGGAAGACCCTGCGTTATGTCACCAGATCTTGATTTTTCATATATAAATGTAACTAGTGTCTTTCCTTCATAAAGGATTTCTCCATAATGACCATGAACTGTTGCTCCTGGGGTAGCCAAATAGGGCTTAGCCGATCTTATAACTAAGGAGTCAACATGAACAATTAAAATTTGACCAGATTTTTTTATGTGTGGCCCATATTTAAATAAACATGCATTTTCACAAATAAATTGCCCAAGGCAAATTATTGTGGATGTCTCCTCACCAGAATCGTGATGAAGAAAACAACAATTTAAATGGAATGGATTCAAAATTATATTACTGCATGAATTGGGATTATAAATTCTTCTATTTTCATCCATTAAACAATATTTAAGTACTTGAAGTACTTTAAAAGTCTGCTTAAAATTATTAAGTAGTAAATATTTCTTTAACGAGATTTGATTATGAGTTAATAAATGATAAGATGAATAAAAATTCGTTATTTTAGATACAATAGTACCTAAGGGACCCAACAAATACCTAATTGGGATTAGGGGATCCAATATCGCATTGTTATATTTCGAACCCTTGAATGGACTAATTCGAAAACAGTTGGATGATGACAAAATTATAAAAGATTGGCATTCCTTATGTTGATTCAACAACGTACCAATAGTTTCTTGCTGTTGGGTAAGTAATTGAAACTTCCCCTTGGAATGAAAGGGATTGATATTGGCGCGATCTAGCCCCTTATTGGGAATCAATCCCGAATCTGTTATATTATATCTTTTTCCGCTATATGAAAGAGTAGACTTGACTTTGACTAACTCAATTCTTATGAAATCACGAATTAGATCATTTGCCCTTACCTCAACAAAGGAGGCATAAACC